AGCAACATTACCTATTGATAAATCTCTAACTTTAGGTCTTTTTCAAATTGATTCCACCGTGAAATAAAATATCACAACGTATCTTTCTAGGGAAGTGAATCTTCCCTAGATACGTTTATTCCAGTTAATTCTGAATCTATATTTAATATAATATACGGATCGTGCTGAATAAATTTAAGCAAAAAAAAAAAAAGATGAAATCATTCCAATTCCAATGGACTTCAACAAATAAAAAACTTATTCTTAGGTAAATCAATTACAAAATGTTTTTGTATAATGACCAATATCTGTTTTACATCTTCTATGCGAAAATGTTCAATTTTCATAAGATCTTCTTGACTCTTATTCAAAAGGTCTAATAATGTATGTATATTGGACCTTTTGAGGCAATTATAGGTCCTCGAAGGCAATTCTAATTGGTCAATAAAAAAACATTTCAATTCGATTTCTTTTTTTTTTCTTAGTTTATCCAATCCATCATGAAAAGTGAAAAAGGGTAAAGTAACCCTATTTTGATTGTCCTCTACATTTTTATCTTGTTCTTCTGCATGTAGAAACGGAATAAATAAATCAATCAAATTACGGGAGGCTTCGTAAAGTGCTTCTTTAGGAGTTAAACTTCCATTCGTCCATATTTCGAGAAAAAGTATCTCTTGTTTTTCATTCCCATTACTATAAGAATGAATACTATGATTTGCATTTCGAACAGGCATGAATACAGCATTTATTGGATAACTTCCTTCTTCAGCGTTATTTGGTGTTTTCATACGATATCCTCGATTACTCTCGATTTGTAATCCAATACAAAAATCAATTGGTTCCGTCAGGCTAGCTATATGCTGTGTAGTATCAACGATTTCCACAGAAGGTGGTGAGATGATGTCTTGAGCAGTTACATATCCAGGACCCTTGACGCAAATAGATGCGTCGCGAGTCCCATACAGATTACTTTTCAATACAATTTCTTTCAAATTCATTAAAATTTCATGTACGGATTCTTCAATACCTTCTATGGTAGAATATTCATGTGGTATCTTTTCAGATTTTGCGCGTGTAATACATGTTCCTTCTATTTCTCCAAGCAAAGCCCTTCGCATCGCAATGCCTATTGTATCAGCTTGACCTTTCATAAGCGGAGACAGAATAAAACGTCCATAATAAAAACGCTTACTGTCTTCTCTTGATTCAACACACTTCCACTGTAGTGTCCGAGTAGATACTGCTACTTCTTCTCGAAACATAGTCATATTATTTGATCCGATCATTTAATCATTTCTTTCTCTTGAAATTCGTTCAATTCTCAATTCTTATTTCTATATACGCCTTTTTTTAGGAGGCCTACACCCATTATGTGGCATAGGGGTTACGTCTCTGACAAAACTTAATAGTATACCACTTCTACGAATGGCTCGTAGTGCTGCATCTCTTCCAAGACCAGGACCCTTTATCATAACTTCTGCTCGTTGCATACCCTGATCTACTACTGTACGAATAGCGTTTGCGGCTGCGGTTTGGGCAGCAAACGGCGTCCCTCTTCTTGTGCCCTTGAAGCCGCAAGTACCGGCGGAGGACCAAGAAACAACCCGACCCCGTATATCTGTGATTGTTACAATGGTATTGTTGAAACTTGCTTGAACATGAATAACCCCTTTTTGTATTCGACGTCCAGTCTTACGTGAACTAATGCGCCCACTCCTACGTGAGCCAATTCTTGTTATGGTTTTTGTCATATTTTATCATCTCCTAAATATGAGTCAGAAATATACGTATATTTTATTTTCATGTCAAAATGGGTCCTTTATTTGTTTGTGTATTGAGTCCTTTGGAGAGTCTCTTTTAAAAAAAAATTTATCCCTGTCTCTGTTTATGCCTCGGGTTGAAACAAATTACTATAATTCGTCCCCGCCTGCGGATCAGTCGACATTTTTCACAAATTTTACGAACGGACGCCCTAATTTTCATATTTGTTTCTCCTTAATTTTATTTTAATTTTGAATCTACTCCTTCGAAGAAAAGAAAATAAGTCTCTTGAAATTTTGAACCTCCGATTGTATCCGAACGAGAGGAATGTTGAAAAGTCACTACGAACCCGAAACATACCATTGGAAAGTGATTCAGTAATTAAACCTTCATGAATCCATTTTTGTTCTTTCATTCCAGGTAACCCCTTTAATTATCAACTCATGGAGTAGGAGTGATATTAGACAACCCTTCCTCTTTTTTCAAAAAAAAAATAGGAAGTTTTCCTACGGATGCAATTCGTAGATCATAAAGATCACCATATATATAACAAAATTTCTCCCCCGATTCCTTCTAGTCGAGCCTCTCGGTCTGTCATTATACCTCGAGAAGTCGAAAGAATTACAATACCCATTCCTCCTAAAATCCTAGGAATTCGTTGATGGTTGGAATAGATTCGTAGGCCGGGTCGGCTGATACGTTTTAAAACAGTTCTATATGGCCCTTTTCTATTCCTTCTATGTCGCAGAGTTGAAACCAAGAAATATTTCTTGCTTACTCGATGTTTTCTCACATTTTCGATAAAGCCTTCGCGTAGAAGTATTTTAACAATGTTTTCAGTGATATTTGTAGATGCTATTCGAACCGTTCCTTTTTTATCCATGTCAGCATTTCGTATAGAAGTTATTATTTCGGCAATAGTGTCCCTACCCATGATGAACTATAATTATTGGTGCCTCCGGGTTTTTATATAATCAGCATGCTCTACTCTTTTTTTTTCATGAATTATTAAAGGTATATGCGTGAGAAACAATCTACTAATGCATTCTACTAATTAATGGAATCTAATTCAGTTCAGATATCTTACTATGAACCTCCCTTTTTTTATGTTTTATTATGTTTTCATCTATTAGTATTTATTTAGAATCTATTTATAATACCTCAGGAGCTAATGAGACTATTTTAGTAAAATTCAACTGTCTCAATTCCCGAGCGATCGCACCAAAAACTCGAGTTCCTTTGGGATTTCCTTCTTGATCAATGACAACTGCTGCATTGTCATCATATTGTATTATCATACCATTGTCACGTTTGAGTTCTTTACATGTACGTACAATTACAGCTCTGATCACTTCTGATCTTTGTAGAGGCATATTGGGAACTGCTTCTTTGATTACAGCAACAATAACGTCACCAATATGAGCATATCGGCGATTACTAGCTCCTATGATTCGAATACACATTAATTCTCTAGCCCCGCTGTTGTCCGCTACATTTAAATAGGTCTGAGGTTGAATCATATCATTCTTATTATTTTTCTCTTTTTTCTTTCAATGCTAACTAACTAAAGGGCGAAGAAAAAAAGAAGAAAGATTGTTTGTCCAGAAATAAAAAAACTGCGGTTTTTTCATCACAAGGCCCCTTTCCTTTCGTTCCATATCCCTATCCCGCAATAACGAATTGAGTTCGTATAGGCATTTTGGACGCAGCTATAGAAATAGCTTCTCTGGCTACAATTTCTGATACTCCACCCATTTCATAAAGTATTCGACCCGGTTTAACGACGGATACCCAATATTCGGGAGATCCTTTCCCCGAACCCATACGTGTTTCGGTAGGCCTTACTGTAACAGGTTTGTCTGGAAATATACGTACCCATATTTTTCCACCACGACGCGCATATCGTGCCATGGCTCGTCGCCCCGCTTCTATTTGTCTAGATGTGATCCAAGCGGGTTCAAGTGCCTGAAGGGCGTATCCGCCGAAACAAATTCGATTGCCTCGATAAGATATTCCCTTCATTCTTCCTCTATGTTGTTTACGAAATCTGGTTCTTTTGGGGTTATAGTTGATGGTTGTTTCTCAATGCCATCTCTACTGCAGAACTGGACATGAGAGTTTCTTCTCATCCAGCTCCTCGCGAATGAAACGATTAAATAATATTGTATATATTTTGAATTGAATGAATAATGAATCATGGAATTTTTTGAGATATAATCTGTCACGTACACGTAGGAATAAAATAAAATGATAAATTCCATTTTATAATTAATGAATCTTCATTTATTTTTACCTTTATTTTATTTATTTTTATTGAATTGCCCAAAACTTAGCAATCCAGTAAGGCTTTCGCGGGCGAATATTTGCTCTTTCAACATCCCTTTCATTCGTAGGGGCGTTCCATGACCTATCAGAATAAATGAATTGGTTCTTGGCTCGTTCCGCCATCCCACCCAATGAATCATTAGGATTCGTTTTCAAGGGAATCTTCCTCAGTCACAGGTTCTGTCGTTCCCATCGCTTCTCGATTAATGACTAGGCCCGAACTCTGCAATGGAGCTCCTAATAAAATTTGTTCCTGAATCAATCTTCTCAGTCTTTATTGACTCGGCGCTCTTTATTCTTTTTTATTTTTCGTATAAATTGTATTCATATTCATCGAATCTAATTATTAATTATGGACGAATACATTAATGCTTTATTACATTGCCTTTTATAAGATAGTTCATAGACCATACATATTGGAATCATATATCATTGCTATTCTTTTTCTTTCTTTCTCTCACCCCTCCATTTATCCATATCCCTTTGTTTTTGCTTCACAACCTTATAGATTGATTTTTCTTTTATGTAAAAAAAAATGCTTCAGTTGCTACAACAATATGATCAATACATCATATAGCGACTGGTTCCTTGGATCCAGATAATACGAAGCAATGAGCTGGTTATTAGTTATATAGTTATTAGTTCATACTAGGGGATGGCCCTTTGTTTTTTAATCCTAACCTAACTCTAAATAAAAAACCAACGAGTCACACACTAAGCATAGCAATTATATGGAGATGGAGTCAATCGAATTGTTATTCAACCCTATAGAATTAAGAATTCGAAAAAATTCTCATTTTTTTGATTGAACGGAAAAAAATGAACGAGTTTGTGATTTTTTATTCAATTGCCGGATGGATGGAACAGAAAGACAACGAAAGGCCCATTATTCCTCGTCTGCAAATATCCAAATTTTGATTCCTAATGCCCCATAG